ATACACATTATTTTAATAATGTAAATAGATGCAAATTGGGTCCCCACAAAATACTTCTAGAGGTTTTCCTGTTTCCGGGGGGTTTTCAGGAATGATAGCTATCTTAGGAGTTTAGGGGGGTAGGGGGGTTTTACGCAAAAAACCCCGTAATAAATCCCAGAGGGGGGTCTCACAGGGAAATAAGGAGAAATTATCACTACTTATGCACATGATATCCTTATATGTGATTCTTTAGATAAAATCTTTCCACCATTCATACTATATACGGGCGGCAAGATAAATGTTCAACCTTATCTGTTATTCCCGTGTGCACTGTGAAATGCCAGTTGAAAGGAAAAAAAAAAAGAGAACCCTATGCGCCGTAGAAAGAACGCTCGGCTTGGTGGGTAACGAGGAGTATGTACTCCACCATTAACTTATGCAAGCGTCGATGAAAGTGTGAGGAATAATATCAATAAATGGCCCTGAAGTAGGAACCAAATGCCAGGAATAATTCACTGTGTGAAACCCCCACAATAGTTGTCCCTCACCTTCAATAACCGTTGGCATTAAGAAATCAACTGATGGTAGGCTCTTACTACATTAAGATTTTGAGGTATGACGAGATGTTGGGTAAAGGTATAACTTAACTTATGAGTAATTGTGTTCGGTCTTAAATTTCGCCTGTCCAAGATTTATTTAAATGTTAAATAAATCTCTATATGCTTTATGTAACCCTTAGTTATATGGTGATATATGAATGTGTTAATCCTAGATATGTTGATTAAACATATATGTCCTTGAATGCCCCTTAAATGGTTAATATAAATGTATGGTGTTAATACATATGGGTATTTTGCACCTTTAAAGGGTAGCAAAGATAGCAAAGATAGCAAAGATAGCAAAGATAGCAAAGATAGCAAAGATAGCAAAGATAGCAAAGATAGCAAAGATAGCAAAGATAGCAAAGATAGCAAAGAATAGTTTAGCTTAGAATCCTAGCTTTGGGAGTTAGGGGTGGGAGTTAAAATCTCCTTTCTTTGAGCAGTGGGGAGGATTTTAACCTCCGGCGTCCGGTTTACAAGACCGGCGCTCTGGCGCTGAGCTACTACTGCAGGCTCATCCGAGGACTTTATTTTCGGCTCACCCGGCTAACGGGGCGAGGACAAGAAACAGGAAGAAGTAGAGGAAAGATGCGATTTGGCCAATGATAATAAAGGGGTGTTCTACGGGTATCCCCCCGATTCAGGTGAGAATGGCGACGTCCGCGATTAGGGTCCAGAAGAGGAACTGGGAGAGGGGGCGAAAAGTGATGCCTCGCTGTTTTGATGTGTGAAGAATAGGGACAACCATCAGCACTAAAATGGAGGCTAGCAGGGCTAAGACACCCCCGAGTTTATTCGGGATAGAGCGCAAGATTGCATACGCAAACAGGAAATATCATTCTGGCTTGATGTGAGGGGGTGTGACCAGGGGGTTGGCGGGGGTGAAGTTATCGGGGTCTCCCAACAGATTGGGGGCGAATAGGGCGAGGGATGTTAAAGCAATAAGTAGAACGGCGAAACCTAGGAGGTCTTTGTAGGAGAAGTAGGGGTGGAAGGAGATTTTGTCAGCGTCGGAGTTTAACCCGAGGGGGTTGTTTGAGCCTGTTTGGTGAAGGAAGAGAAGGTGGACAAGGGTAGCGCCTGCAATAACAAATGGGAAGAGAAAATGGAAGGCAAAGAATCGGGTGAGGGTAGCGTTGTCTACGGAAAAGCCCCCTCAGATTCACTGAACAAGGGTGTTGCCGACGTAAGGAACTGCGGATAAAAGGTTTGTAATAACGGTTGCACCCCAGAAAGACATTTGTCCTCAGGGGAGAACGTACCCTACAAAGGCGGTTATTATTACTAGAAGGAGGAGGATCACTCCAATATTCCAGGTCTCTTTATAAAGGTAAGAGCCATAATATAGACCTCGGCCAATATGCATATAAATGCAGATAAAGAAGAAGGATGCACCGTTGGCATGGAGATTACGGATAAGTCAGCCGTAGTTTACATCCCGGCAGATGTGGGCCACGGACGAGAAAGCGGTGGCGATGTCCGCGGTGTAGTGCATGGCGAGGAACAGGCCCGTGAGGATTTGGGTAATTAAGCAAAGTCCTAGTAAGGAGCCAAAGTTTCATCACACTGAAATGTTTGAGGGCGCAGGGAGATCGACGAGTGCGTCGTTTGCAATTTTTAGTAGGGGGTGGGTTTTTCGGAGGCTTGCCATTAGAGGTTTTTGTAGTTGAATAACAACGGTGGTTTTTCAAGCCATTAGTCCTGGTTAGAGTCCTGGCAGAAATTATGACCTATATTATGTCTTTGTTATTATTAGGGTTAGTGCTGGGGTTGGTTGCAGTAGCTTCCAACCCTTCYCCYTWWTTTGCCGCTTTGGGTTTAGTGGTGGTGGCTGGTATGGGATGTGGGGTTTTAATTAATTACGGGGGTCCTTTCCTTTCATTGGTCTTATTCTTAATCTATCTAGGGGGGATGTTGGTTGTGTTTGCGTACTCAGCGGCGTTAGCCGCCGAGCCGTATCCCGAGAGTTGAGGGAGTCGTCCGGTTGCGGGCTATATGGCTATTTATGTGGTGGGGGTGACATTAATTTCTACTAAATTTTGAGGGGGGTGACATGAGTTTTCTTGGGTCCCGGGAGATGAGCTCGATGCGCTTTCTGTTTTCCGGGGAGACATTGGAGGGGTAGCTTTAATATATTCGGCAGGGGGAGGGATATTAGTAATTAGCGCTTGGGTATTACTACTAACGCTTTTTGTTGTGCTAGAATTAACACGGGGGTTAAGCCGGGGTACATTGCGGGCTGTTTAGTTGATAAACAGGAGGGTGGCCAGGGCCAGGGTCAGTAGGAATAGGGTAAGGTAAGTCTTGATTATGCCGCGTTGTGTGTTACTTGTGGTTGTGATGAGGGGGAGGCTTAGAGAGGCTACGGCTTTAGGCCCAGACTTCTCTAGTCATGTTTGATCTACCATTTGGCTCGCGACTGTCTGGCCTAAAACTAGGTTAAGTTTAGGGGTAAATCGGTGAATAATTGTGGGGAAAAATCCTAGCATGTTAGAAAAATTATGGGGGGTGAGATGAGGAGCGGGCTTAAGCTGTTTGCTTGTAAGGGATGCTAGCTCTAAAGCGAGTAGAAGGCCTCCGATTGTAACGATTAGTGCGGCGAGTTTAAGCAGAGGGGGTATAGTTATGATGGGTGTTTTTATAGGAATGAAGTTTGAGGTAATGAGAAGACCGGCGAAGATGCTGCCTCAGGCTAGTCGTTTGATTGGGTTAATTACTGCTAGATTGTTTTCATTAATTGGGGAGAGGGGGTTGAAACGAGGGTGTCCTATGGATACAAAGTACACAACCCGGAGGCTGTAAATAGCTGTGAAGGAAGTGGCGAGAAGAGTTAAAATGAGGGCTCAGGCGTTTAGGTGGGATGTGTTTAGTGCCTCAATAATTGCGTCTTTAGAGAAGAAGCCCGCCAGAAAGGGGGTCCCTGTGAGGGCTAGGCTGCCAACAGTCAGGCATGAGGATGTAAAAGGGGTTAGGTGATGCATGCCCCCTATTTTACGAATGTCCTGTTCATCGTTAAGGCTATGAATAATTGAGCCTGAGCATAGAAAGAGCATTGCTTTAAAGAAAGCATGGGTGCAAATGTGAAGGAAGGCTAGTTGAGGCTGGTTAAGCCCTAGTGTTACTATTATTAGTCCTAGTTGGCTGGATGTCGAGAATGCAACAATTTTTTTGATGTCGTTTTGGGTCAGGGCACATGTTGCTGTAAATAAAGTTGTGAGTGCGCCTAGGCAGAGGCATACTGTCAGGGCCGTTGGGTTTTCTGCGAGTAGGGGGCTCATTCGAATTAATAAAAAAATACCTGCAACGACTATTGTGCTAGAATGTAGTAGGGCAGATACCGGCGTAGGACCTTCCATGGCCGAGGGCAGCCAGGGATGGAGCCCGAATTGGGCAGACTTGCCCGTTGCCGCCACAATTAGTCCTAGAAGGGGGAAAGTGAGATCGAAGTCTTTAGCGGCCGCAAATACTTGTTGCATTTCTCAGGAGTTAAGGTTTGTGGCTATTCATGCTATGGCAAAAATTAGGCCGATGTCCCCGACTCGGTTGTATACAACTGCCTGAAGGGCTGCAGTGTTTGCGTCTGCCCGTCCGTATCACCATCCGATGAGAAGGAAAGACATGATGCCGACTCCTTCTCACCCAATAAAGAGCTGAAAGAGGTTATTTGCTGTTACTAGAATAATCATAGCAATCAGGAAAATTAGAAGATATTTAAAAAATCGGTTTATGAAGGGGTCGGTGTGCATGTATCATGAGGCAAATTCTAGAATGGACCATGTTACATATAGGGCAATAGGGGTGAAGATAAGTGAGTAGTGGTCAAATTTAAGGCTAATATTAATGTCGAAAGCCAGGGTGTTTATTCAACTTCAGGACGTAATAATTGTCTCTGCGCCTTCGTTGAGGAAAAGAGACAAAGGGAGAAGGCTGACTAGAAAGGCTAGTTTAACTGCAGTTTTAACGTGGGATAGAGCCCAATCCTGTTCTTTGGGGCACGGGTTGAGTGTTGTGAAGACGGGGTAGGCTAGTAGTACAAAGATAATAATTAGGCTTGAGGTTATTATAAGAGAAGTAGGGTGCATAGCTGCTACTTGGATTTGCACCAAGAGTTTCTGGTTCCTAAGACCAACGGATGAGCTGTTATCCTTTAGAAGCGAGGGCGAGTGAGCCTTGGGGTTCAACCAAGGTCGCGGAGATTAGCAGTCTTCGTTGCTGGCGAGCCTCTCTCGGTGGATAAGGGGGCTTTAACCTCTGTCTTTAGAATCACAATCTAATGTTTTCGTTAAACTATATCTACAGTATGCTCATCCTCAGATTAGCTCAGGCTTGAGTATTAGAAGGATCAAGGGGAGAAGGTGCAGAGCCATGAGCAAGTGCTCTCGAGAGTGGGAGGGGTCAAGGGCAATAAGGTGGGGTGGAATGGGGCCTCGTTGGGTTATAAGAAACATGTAGAGGGAGTAACTTGCGGTAATTAGCATCCCCGCTCCGGTTAACGCTAGGGTACATCATGACCAGTTAAATAAGGAGGTAACGATTATTAGTTCCCCCATGAGATTAGGAAGGGGTGGTAGAGCCAGGTTGGCTAAACTGGCGATAAATCATCAGGCTGTCATCAAGGGCAGTACTATTTGAAGGCCCCGAGCTAGAAGTATCGTTCGACTGTGGGTGCGTTCGTAGTTTGTGTTTGCTAAGCAAAAGAGGGCAGAAGATGTTAGTCCGTGGGCAATTATCAAAATAAGAGCTCCCGAGAAGCCTCAGGGGGTTTGAATAAGGATGCCCCCTACTACTAGTCCTATATGACTGACTGAGGAGTAGGCGATGAGGGATTTCAGGTCCGTTTGACGCAGGCAAATTGAACCCGTTATAATCACCCCTCATAGTGCCAAGATAATGAAGGGGTAGCTTAGCTCTTTGGTCAGAGGCTCAAGTATTAGGATAATTCGTATTATACCATAGCCTCCTAGTTTTAAAAGGACGGCTGCAAGAATTATAGAGCCTGCGACGGGGGCCTCTACATGGGCTTTAGGAAGTCATAGGTGAACGCCATACAGGGGTATTTTTACTAAGAATGCTAGAAGACACCCTGCTCACCATAGTTTGTCCGCGAGAGAGGTAAGTTGAAGTGGGTCTGAAAACTGAAGGGTCACTAATGAGAGAGTGCCAATATTGTTTTGGAGAAGAAGAAGTGCGACTAACAGTGGAAGTGACCCTGCTAGGGTGTAAAATAAGAAATAGATCCCTGCGTTTAGCCGCTCCGTCTGATTTCCTCAGCGGGTAATAATAATGAGGGTGGGGATAAGAGTAGCTTCAAATATGACATAAAACATAATTACTTCTGTGGCGCTGAAGGCCAGGATTAGGAAAAATTGAAGGGAGGTTAATAAGGTGATGTACATTCGCTGACGGTTCAGGGGTTCTGAGGCTGTATGATTCTGACTCGCTAGAATTATTAGGGGCAAGAGTCAGCAGGTAAGAACAAGTAGCGGGGTGGATAGGGGGTCTGTGGCCATATAGGGGCTTAGACTTGATCAGCCTGTCTCTGATGCATTTTTTAATCAAGTCAAACTTGCAAGTGCGATGATGAGGCTATGAGCAAGGGCTGTGGGTCAGAGTCATTTGGCCGGGGCCACTCAAGCAGTTGGGACGAGCATAAGTGTTGGAATAAGGATTTTTAGCATTGTAAGAGGTTTAGGGTTTGGAGCCGGTCCGTTCCGTGAGTACGAGCTGTAGCTACCAGAAGGGCGAGGCCTGCGCTTGCTTCACAAGCTGAGAATGCAAGTAGGAGTATAGGGGCCCCCGAGAAGTTTGTAGAGTCTAACTGCAAGGTTCAGAGAGAGAGGGCAATAAATAAAGAAAGCATCATTCCCTCTAAGCATAAAAGGGCGGAGAGAAGGTGGGTGCGATGGAATGCCAGGCCGGTTAGCCCTAGGATGAAGGCTGATGAAAAAGCAAAGTGAACGGGGGTCATTAGGCAATTATGGATTTAAACCACAAGTTTTTGAGCCGAAATCAAATGTTTTTCTTAGACTAATTGCCTATTCGGCTCATTCTAGGCCGCCTTGAAGTCATTCGTAAACTAGACCTAGGGTCAAAAGGGCCAAGACGGCTGAAGCCCATAGAAATGTTAGCAGGGGGGTTGTTAGTTGGTCTCCTCAGGGGAGGGGAAGGAGGAGGGCAATTTCGAGGTCAAAGAGAAGGAACAGAATAGCAACAAGAAAAAAGCGAAGGGAGAAGGGTAGACGGGCTGAGCCCAGGGGGTCGAATCCGCATTCATAGGGGGAGAGCTTTTCGTGGTCGGGTGTTATTTGGGGAAGTCAAAAAGAAACAAGGGCAAGGATGATGGGTAAAATAGTGGTGATAATAATAATAGTTGTAATTAAATTCATTATCTTTCCTTGGACTTTAACCAAGACCGGGTGATTGGAAGTCACTTATACTTGCTTGATACTAGAAAGACTAGGATCCTCATCAGTAGATGGAGATGTAGAGGAAAAGTCAGACAACGTCTACGAAATGTCAATATCAGGCGGCTGCTTCAAACCCAAAGTGGTGTTCTGACGTGAAGTGGTATTGAATTTGGCGAAGCAGACAGATGGCGAGGAATGTAGAGCCAATGATGACGTGAAGTCCATGAAAACCAGTGGCTACGAAGAATGTGGCGCCGTAAACACCGTCTGCGATGGTGAAGGGGGCTTCGTAGTACTCCATGGCTTGCAGGAATGTGAAGTAGAACCCCAGGAGGATGGTTAGTGCAAGGGATTGAATAGCTTGCTTGCGCTCGCCTTCTATAATGCTGTGGTGAGCCCAGGTAACGGTTACCCCGGAGGCAAGCAGGACGGCGGTGTTTAGGAGCGGGACTTCAAAGGGATCTAAGGGGGTGATCCCGGTGGGAGGTCAGCAACCCCCTAGTTCAGGGGTGGGGGCCAGGCTTGAATGGTAAAATGCTCAAAAGAACCCCAGAAAAAAGAAAACCTCTGAAGTAATAAAGAGAATTATGCCATATCGGAGTCCTTTTTGTACAGGGGGTGTGTGGTGGCCTTGGAATGTGCCTTCCCGGATGATGTCTCGTCATCATTGGTATATAGTTAAGAGGAGGAGGGCTAAGCCAAGTCCCATTAGGGTTGTTGAGTGAAAGTGGAATCAGATTGCAAGGCCGGATGTCATCAGTAGGGCGGCTACTGCGCCTGTGAGTGGTCAGGGGCTGGGGTCAACTATGTGGTATGCGTGTGCTTGGTGGGCCATTAGACGTTTTCTTGTAGGTAGAGGGTTAAGAGAAGAACAAATACGTAAGCTTGAATTATAGCCACGGCGACTTCTAGCAGGGTGAGGAGGACAAGAACTGCCGAAGTTAAAATTGCTACTGCAGGCATTAGGGGTAGAAGAACGAATGCGGCTGTGGCGATGAGTTGCATTAAAAGGTGGCCGGCGGTGAGGTTTGCTGTAAGCCGAACTCCTAGGGCTAGAGGGCGAATGAATAGGCTGATTGTTTCGATAATAATGAGGATGGGAATGAGGGGTCCAGGGGTACCTTCTGGTAGAAGATGTCCGAGAGCGTGGGTTGGTTGGTTTCGCATACCAATAATTACTGTCGCTAACCAGAGGGGCACTGCGAGTCCTAGATTAAGGGACAGCTGCGTGGTGGGGGTAAAGGTGTAAGGCAGGAGGCCAAGCATATTTAGGGTGATTAAGAAAATTATTAGGGAGGCCAAGAGGGCAGCTCATTTGTGTCCCCCTACATTTAATGGAAGAAGGAGTTGCTGGGTGAAACGGTTAATAAACCAAGCTTGAAGGGAAAGAAGTCGATTGTTTAGCCATCGGGCGGAGGGGGTGGGGTAGAGGACTCAGGGAAGGGAGAGAGCTAAGGCCATAAGAGGAATGCCTATAAGTGTGGGGCTCATAAATTGGTCAAAGAAGCTTAGTATCATGGTCAGGTTCAGGATTCTGTTTTAGGTTTTTCGGTACTTTGCGAGGTGGGTTCATTAGGGTAGGTGTGAGCTAGAATTTTTGTAGGTACAATAATTAGGAAAATTAATCAAGTAAAAACTAGAATGGGGAGTCAGGGCGTGGGGTTGAGTTGGGGCATGTCGCTAGGGGTGGTTGGGAGCCACCAGTCTTTAGCTTAAAAGGCTAACGCTAGGCCCGGTTTAGCTTCTTAGCGAGGCGTCTTCAAGTATTAGTGAGGATCAGTTTTCAAAGTGTTCTAAAGGAACTGCCTCCACTACGATGGGTATAAAGCTATGATTTGCACCACAGATCTCAGAGCACTGTCCGTAGAAGACTCCTGGGCGGGATGCAATGAAGGCTGTTTGATTGAGACGGCCCGGGACTGCGTCTATTTTTACTCCTAAGGCAGGGACTGCTCATGAGTGCAGGACATCCTCAGCGGATACAAGTACTCGGATGGGGGATTCAACTGGGATTACTATTCGATGGTCGGCTTCTAAAAGACGAAACTGTCCCGGGGTGAGATCTTGCGTAGGGATTATGTACGAGTCAAACCCAAGGTCTTCATAGTCTGTATACTCATAGCTTCAGTATCATTGGTGACCTATTGCTTTGATTGTCAGGTGGGGGTCATTAATTTCGTCTATAAGGTAGAGGATGCGGAGGGAGGGGAGAGCAATTAAAATAAGAATAATGGCAGGGAGGACAGTCCAGATAATCTCAATTTCTTGTGAATCTAAGATATATTTGTTAGTTAATTTAGTGGAGACTATAGCCACAATAATGTAAAGTACTAGGGTACTAATAAGGAACACAATTATAAGGGCGTGATCATGAAAATGAAGAAGTTCTTCTATGACAGGTGAAGCTGCATCTTGAAAACCTAACTGTGAGGGATGGGCCATTAATTAGCCAAGATACGCGGGGGTTTAACCCACAATTCTGCCTTGACAAGGCAGTGTAATTGCTATTTTACTAGTATCTTATGAAGAAAGTGACAGAGCGGTTATGTAGCTGGCTTGAAACCAGCCCATGGGGGTTCGACTCCTCCCTTTCTCGTTAATTGGGTTGAACTTGAACAAATGCGGGCTCTTCAAATGTGTGGTAGGGGGGAGGGCAGCCGTGAAGTCACTCGACGTTGGTGGAGGTTAATTCTACGGCGAGAACTTCACGTTTGGCGGCAAAGGCTTCTCAAATAATGAATAAAAACATAATAACTGCCACTAGAGAAATAAGGGACCCAATGGATGAAACTGTATTTCATAGAGTGTAGGCGTCGGGGTAGTCCGAATACCGTCGTGGTATTCCGGCTAGTCCTAAGAAATGTTGAGGAAAGAATGTTAGGTTTACCCCTGCAAACATAATACCAAAGTGGATTTTTGTTCAGGTGCTGTGAAGGGTGTAGCCTGAGAATAGGGGAAATCAGTGAACGAAGGCGGCGACGATGGCGAATACAGCCCCCATAGATAGAACGTAGTGGAAGTGGGCTACTACGTAATAGGTGTCGTGTAGGACGATGTCCAGTGAGGAGTTGGCCAGGACAATCCCCGTAAGTCCCCCTACTGTAAAAAGGAAAATAAAGCCCAGGGCCCAAAGAAGTGGGGTTTCTCACTTAATAGAGCCTCCGTGAAGAGTTGCGAGTCAGCTGAATACTTTTACACCGGTTGGGATGGCAATAATTATAGTTGCGGATGTAAAGTAGGCTCGGGTATCCACGTCTATCCCAACCGTAAACATGTGATGGGCCCACACAATAAAGCCTAGCAGGCCAATAGCCATTATAGCTCATACTATTCCCATGTAGCCAAAAGGCTCTTTTTTGCCGGCGTAGTAGGCGACAATATGAGAAATCATCCCAAAGCCTGGGAGAATAAGAATATAGACCTCGGGATGGCCAAAGAACCAAAATAAGTGTTGGTAAAGAATGGGATCACCCCCTCCTGCGGGGTCAAAGAAAGTGGTGTTTAAGTTGCGGTCTGTAAGCAGCATTGTAATGCCTGCGGCGAGCACGGGGAGGGAAAGAAGAAGCAGCACAGCAGTAATTAAGACGGCCCAGACGAACAAAGGGGTCTGGTACTGAGAGATGGCGGGGGGTTTTATGTTAATAATGGTTGTAATAAAATTGATGGCCCCTAGAATGGAAGAGATCCCTGCCAGATGCAAGGAGAAGATGGTTAGATCAACTGATGCTCCGGCGTGTGCTAAGTTTCCAGCCAGAGGCGGGTACACGGTTCATCCGGTCCCAGCCCCAGCTTCAACTCCGGAGGAGGCAAGAAGTAATAGGAAGGAGGGGGGCAAAAGTCAGAAGCTCATGTTGTTTATTCGAGGAAATGCCATGTCGGGGGCACCGATCATCAGAGGCACAAGTCAGTTTCCGAAGCCCCCGATCATAATCGGTATTACCATAAAGAAAATTATTACAAAGGCGTGGGCTGTAACAATGACATTATAGATCTGGTCGTCTCCTAGGAGTGCGCCGGGTTGGCTTAGTTCTGCCCGGATGAGTAAGCTTAGGGCGGTGCCCACTATTCCGGCTCAAGCACCAAATACTAGATAAAGGGTGCCGATGTCTTTGTGATTAGTCGAGAAGAATCAACGTGTGATGGCCACAGGTAGGATGGCTGAGTGTCCAAGCGGTGGATTGTAGCCCCATCGACAGAGGTTTGAGTCCTCTTCTTACCAAGCCCTGAGGTGTTTGTCATATTAGATTGCAAATCTTAAGGAGCAGACTAGCGTCTGCCGGGGCTTTCCCCCGCCTTTTGTCCCCGGACAGGCGGGGGAAAGGGTAGATGGATGCTCGCTGGTTTGAGCGCTTAGCTGTTAACTAAGAATTTGTAGGATCGAGGCCTACCTATCTAGAAAGGCTTTAGCTTAATTAAAGTGTCTGTTTTGCATGCAGGAGATGTGGGGTAATATCCCGCAAGTCTTATCAGGGACTGAGAGATTTTCACTCTCGCTTAGGGCTTTGAAGGCCCTTGGTCTTGTGTTAGCCTAAGTCTCTTAAAGGGTGAGAAGTGCGACGGCTGCAGGGGTTAGAGGTAGCAGCAGTAGTGTGGCGGTGGTTGTTGCTGCTAGGGGAAGTGTAAACTGTGAGTGTTGCAGTCGTCAGGGGGTAGTGCCTGCTAGGGTGTTGGGGTACATGGTTAGGGTTATTGCATAGGAGATTCGTAGGTAAAAATAGAGGCTAAGAAGGGCTGTTATTGCGGCTAGGGTGGCTGTCGGGGCCAGATCCTGTTTGGCAAGTTCTTGAAGGATCAGTCATTTAGGCATAAAGCCCGTCAATGGGGGCAGACCCCCCAGTGATAGAAGAACTAGAGGGGCTAGAGCTGTCAGAGCAGGTGTTTTGGCCCATGATGTAGCGAGTATATTGATGTTAGTCGACTTATTCAGTTTAAACACAAGGAATGTGGAGATTGTTATAACAAAATATGTCAGAAGGGTGAGAAGCGTTAGGGAGGGGGAAAATTGAAGTACAAGAATCATTCAGCCAAGGTGGGCGATGGATGAGTAAGCAAGAATTTTACGAAGCTGGGTTTGATTAAGCCCTCCTCATCCTCCAACAAGGGTGGAGGCTAAACCAAAAGCAATTAGAATTGTTGAGTTGGCGGGCTGGATCTGGAGCAGAAGGGCAAAGGGGGCAAGTTTTTGTCAGGTGGAGAGGATGAGTCCGGTTGTAAGATCTAGACCCTGAAGAACTTCAGGCAATCATGAGTGGACAGGTGCAAGGCCAATTTTAAGTGCTAGAGCAAGAGTAATCAGGGTAATAGGGAGGGGGTGGGACATTTGTTGAATGTCTCATTGTCCTGTTAGTCAAGCGTTAGTAGTGCTAGCAAACAGAAGTATGGCGGCTGCAGTGGCCTGAGTAAGAAAATATTTAGTTGTTGCCTCTACTGCCCGGGGGTGGTGATGTTGGGCTATCAGGGGGATAATGGCTAAAGTATTCATTTCAAGTCCTATTCAGGCGAGGAGTCAGTGGGAGCTCGCGAATGTAATTGTGGTGCCTAGGCCTAAACCGAAAAGTAAGGCGGCTAAGATGTACGGGTTCATTAGTAAAGGAAGGAGTTTAACCAACATGTTTGGGGTATGGGCCCAAAAGCTTAATTAGCTGACTTTACTAGGAAGTGGTGTAGTGGAAGCACTAAGAGTTTTGATCTCTTCAGGTAGGGTTCGAGTCCCTTCTTTCTAAGGAGTCGGAGGGACTTTAACCCTCATAATTCACTCTATCAAAGTGGTCCTTTACTTCAGGCACAACTCCGGGTCTACAGCTGTGGTGGCAGACCAGCAAATGCGATGGGAAGGGCGAGATGTCAAATAACTAAAGCCAGGGTTAGGGGGAGGAAGTTTTTTCAGATCAAGTGCATTAGTTGGTCGTACCGGAACCGGGGGTATGAGGCTCGGACTCAGAGGAACACAACAGAAAGGAGGGCGGCCTTAGTTATTAGGTTGAGGGCAGTGAGTTCGGGTAAGGTGGGGATATGAGAGGCCCCCAAGAAGAGTGTGGCGGAGAGGGTATTTATTAGAAGAATATTCGCGTATTCTGCCAGGAAAAACAAAGCAAAGGGGCCTCCGGCGTATTCGACGTTAAATCCCGAGACTAGTTCTGACTCTCCTTCCGTGAGGTCAAAGGGGGCGCGATTGGTCTCTGCGAGGGTAGAAATGTATCATATTGCGGCGAGGGGTCAGGCAGGTGCAATTAATCAGATGCTTTCTTGAGCTACGTTAAAGGTCTGTAGAGTAAAGCCCCCCGTAAAAATGATGATGTTTAAGAGAATTAGCCCTAGACTAACTTCATAGGAAATTGTCTGGGCAACAGCCCGTAGGGCACCAATAAGCGCATACTTTGAGTTGGAGGCCCACCCTGAGCCTAAGATTGAATAGACAGCCAGGCTAGAGAGGGCTAGGAGGAACAAAATCCCCAGGTTAAGGTCTACGACAGGGTAAGGCATAGGCATGGGTGCTCATAAGGTTAGAGCAAGTGTTAAGGCGAGGATAGGGGTCAGAAGAAAGAGAACGGGGGAGGCGGTGGAGGGACGTACTGGCTCTTTGATAAATAGTTTTACGCCGTCAGCGATGGGTTGCAGGAGGCCGTAGGGCCCTACGATATTAGGGCCTTTACGCAGTTGTATGTACCCGAGAACTTTTCGTTCGAGAAGGGTCAGGAAAGCGACTGCTAAGAGGACAGGCACGATGAAGGCTAGGGGATTAATAATGTGGGTAATAAGTATTGAAATCATAGTTAAGGAGAGGACTTGAACCTCTGTGGAAAGGGCTTAGGCCTTTTGCAATTGCCGGGCTCTGCCACCTTAACACGCCGTGTTTTTCGGCGGGCGGGGCATGCCCTCTTGCCTACTTTAGTTGTCTTCATTAGGTGGGGGTAAGGCGTGCCTCGAGCAGGGGCCTTATCTTCTCGGTCCTTTCGTACTAGAAAAGATCATGTCATAGATAGAAACTGACCTGGATTACTCCGGTCTGAACTCAGATCACGTAGGACTTTAATCGTTGAACAAACGAACCCTTAATAGCGGCTGCACCATTAGGATGTCCTGATCCAACATCGAGGTCGTAAACCCCCTTGTCGATATGGGCTCTAAAAGGGGATTGCGCTGTTATCCCTAGAGTAACTCGGTTCGTTGATCGGCATTGCCGGATCTTATTGGTCAGAAATTCTGTTAATTAGAGCGGTAGCTCTTAATTTTAGGAGGGGGAGCTCCCATTCCACGTGGGGGTTTTTTGTTTCCCCGCGGTCGCCCCAACCAAAGACATTAGGACAGGACTCATTTGGTTTTGCCCCTTATCAGGGAAGGTTTAACATGAGCTGCCTTGTATCTAAAGCTTCATAGGGTCTTCTCGTCTTATGTTCTTATCCCCGCTTCTGCACGGGGAGATCAATTTCATTGACTTGAAAGAGGAGACAGTTAAGCCCTCGTTATGCCATTCATACAGGTCTCCATTTAAAAGACAAGTGATTGCGCTACCTTCGCACGGTCAAAATACCGCGGCCGTTAAACTTATAGTCACAGGGCAGGCGGGACCTCTTATTTCTAAGCTTTACAAGAGGCGATGTTTTTGGTAAACAGGCGAGGCTTGATGTGTTTGCCGAGTTCCTTCTCTTTCTTTTAGTCTTTCCTTAGGGGCACGCCTGTGTGGGGTTAACGGTCAATCTGTTGAATGTTTTTCTGGTTGTTTGGTCTGTTATTCAGTGCCCTCTGGGGTTGGGGCCGTTAAGGTTCGGAGGGGTGTCCGTTCCGATGTACACACGTGCAAGGAGAGAGTCTTAGGCTCTCTTATTACTCATATTAGCAGGGTCGCTCCCATGTTTGCATGGGACGGCCTGGTAAAATTAGGGGGGTGAGATTTGATGATCCGTATAAGGGGTAGAGAAGTATATCTGAGCTTTAACGCTTTCTTAGGGGATGGCTGCTTTTAGGCCCACCAAAATATCTTACCTTCTGTAATTATGATCTTTACCCTCCTGGAAAAGTTGTGTCTTGATTCAAAGGGGCTGTACCCCCTTTGACTAACTCTCTCGGCTTCTTAAGGTATCAGGAGGGGTAAAACTGAGGGGAGCTAAGAATTCGGGAGGCTGAACTTTTATCCAATTCCCAGGCAACCAGCTATAACTAAGTTCGGTAGGTCTGTCACCTCTACTCAAAGCTCTTCCCACTCTTTTGCCACAGAGACGGGTTTGCCCTATTAATAGGCTGTCTTGGAGTAGCTCACTTAGTTTCGGGTTGTCAAACTAAAGCACGCTTTGCTTGGGTTACACTGGCTAAATCATGATGCAAAAGGTACGAGGTTAAATCTCTGCTTTTCTAGGCTTCACTGGGTTGTTTCACTTCTCTTTCAGCGTTCCCTTGCGGTACTTTCTCTATCGCTCCACAGACCCTTTTCTGTCACACATACTCAGGGGGAAAAATGGTTTATTCAATGCACTAATAGTGTATTAAGGGGTATTAATATTGGTTTGTTGGTTCTGGGTTAGGGGGCTAGCTGTTGGGCGTCAGAGCGCTCCGATTTGCACGGGGGACTTCTCAGTGTAAGGGAGATGCTTTTCTGACTTAGCTACGCTCTGATTTCTCCAAGTGCACCTTCCGGTACACTTACCATGTTACGACTTGCCTCCCCTTCGCGATTGTAAGATTTTAGTTACAGAAGTTTGTAGGCTTGGGGAGAGTGACGGGCGGTGTGTGCGCGCTTCAGGGCCAATTTCAGCGGAACGCTCTATTTCCTGCTTACTGCTAAATCCTCCTTCAGATGTGCGTTTCAGCATGTCATTCGTGTTTCCTGTGGCAGGAAATGTAGCCCATTTCTTCCCTCCCCATACGCTACACCTCGACCTGACGTTTTAGGTTGTACCAATTTTGCTTACTATTAAACCTTCACAGGGTAAGCTGACGACGGCGGTATATAGGCGGGGAAAACAAGGGAAGGTGAGGTTGAACGGGGGTTATCGGTTCTAGAACAGGCTCCTCTAGGTGGGTCTAAAGCACCGCCAAGTCCTTTGGGTTTCAAGCTAATGCTCGTAGTACCCAGGCGGGTAGTGATTGTAACATACTACCAATGTTTACGGCTAGGCATAGTGGGGTATCTAATCCCAGTTTGTATCTTAGCTTTCGTGGGTTCAGGGTTGTAAAGCCACTTTCGTGATTGAACTTCTTACCTTCGGGTGCGTATAACAGCTCTGAAGGGGTTCGGCTTTAGTTCTATAAAATTCTTAACCACGCTTTACGCCGGTGATTATCAACTTGGGCCTCTCGTATAACCGCGGTGGCTGGCACGAGTTTTACCGGCCCTCTTAGCTTTAACTAAGTCAAGTTTTCACTTATGGCTTAATGTTTATCACTGCTGAGTTCCCTTGGGGGTGTGGCTAAGCAAGGTGTCGTGGGCTAGTAGGGATGTGCCTGATACCAGCTCCTTGTTCCCGGGCGGGGAACTGTAGGGCATTCTCACGGGAGTGCGGATACTTGCATGTGTAAGTTTAGCTAGAGTTGATAGTAAAGTCAGGACCAAGCCTTTGTGCCTGCGGAGCTTTCTAGGGCTCATCTTAACATCTTCAGTGTTATGCTTTAATTAAGCTACGCTAGC